ATTAAACGTTTCACAAGTACTGAACTAGATTTATTGTCATAACCAAAAATTTCCACGGGTTCGTAAAAAATCGAATCGTTTAAACCATGATCATGAGCAAACGCATAAATATACTCCTGAAAAAGAAACGGATATAGGAAGTGTTGTTGCCGAGATCTATCTTTTTCTAAATATCCTTGTAATTCTTCCATTTACATTTCTACTTGAGCCAGAGGCAGGAGGTTTTTCTTGGTTTATCAAATGATACATACATAGTGCAATATGGTCAGAACAGGGTATTATGTATTGTATTATGTATATAGTATAGTAAGAAAAAAATATATACCCCGGAAAAGAAAGAGGGAGTCCAATCAACAGATCTTTTTACCTTCCTTTTCTATCCAATTGGTTTATGTTCGTTATAATTACAACAGGAGAAAAAATCCTTTATTTTTGCAACCCAATCGCTCTTTTGACTTTGGAATAAATTCTCTTTATCAATATACTGTTTCTTCTACACATCCGTCTACAATCCATAATAAAGAATAATTAGGATTCTGAAAAAAAAAAGAAAAAATCAATGGTTCACTCACAGGAGAACCCACTCTTTCCCGCATTAGGCACTAATTCATTTTTAACATCTAATTAGATCGGGTAATCATTCCAATTAAGAACATAAGCTCGTTGCTTTTTATTTTACCAGAATTGGAGCCATAGAGCTCTATCCATTTATTCACTAGACCCAACTGTAAATGTGAATTTCTTTTGTCCCCTTCCAAAAATCAAAACAATCTTTTGGAACTGTAATGATTCGGTAAGGATAAACTCAAAGTTCTACTTTAACTTTGACTTTCATTTCAAATTAAATAAATTAATAAAATAGAAAATCTAATAAAATAATAAATTGATTTTATTACGACATGCTGTTTTTTCCATTCATTACCCTTGAGGATCAGTCGTGGTCTTATAGACTATACCAATAGTCTGGACGAATTCGTTGCTTCATCCAAATGTGTAAAAGATCATAGTCGCACTTAAAAGCCGAGTACTCTACCGTTGAGTTAGCAACCCAGATAAATAGGATATGTAGATACGATCGAAATATAAAAATCAATTGAATTGCACTGCACGACCCTATCAAAACATTGAACTAGCAACACATCGAAAAGAAGGATTTTCTGATCAATTATAAACACAAAATACCAAAATTAGCAGATCGGATTAAAAATATTCCTAATCGAAATGTAAAAATTATGACAGACCACCCATTTTTTATCAAATTCTTTTTTGATTTTACCTAAGAAAATACATCTTGTATGAGAGTAAATGCAGCAAGGCAAACCCATCATTTGAGTGAAGGAAACAAAAAAAACCAATATGGGGTGGGGATAAACAGCCCTATTTATCTACGATCGAATTATATTTGTTCGATACACCATTGTCAATATAAAAGCAATGTTGAGAAAGTAAATCAAGTAAATAAAATAAAGACTTGTGTTGGATTGGCACAACATAAATAAGAAATTGGAATGGGAAAAATTAAGGAAAAGGTAAATAAAAAATCCCCGGTTTATTCAATCAATAAAAGTACGATAAGCAAGCTTAACCCCTTGTTTGTTGTTAAATTAAATTCCCCCACCAAAATATGAATAAAGCAAGAAAAAGGAAAATGGTGTGTAAATAGAAATAATTACACAAGGATAGATACTAGTTACCCTTCCCTACTTTATTTTATTTATTTAAAAATTTTGTTTTTTCCTTTAATTAACTCAAAGTTCTTTCTTTAAAGAATTCTGCCTTCTTTAAAATATCATAAACAGTTCCTGTAGGTTGAGCACCTTTTTCAAGGAAATATAGAATAGCAGGAACATTTAAATAAGTTTGATTCTTTATCGGATCGTAAAAACCTACTTTTCGAAGATCTCTTCCTTCTCTTCGGAATCGAACATCAATTGCAACGATTCGATAGATGGCTCATTGGGATAGATGTAAATAAACAATGCCCCCCCTAGAAACGTATAGGAGGTTTTTTCCTCATACGGCTCGAGAAAAATGATTCCAATTTCTGTATATAATAGCAAGTGGATCCATAAAATAATGAATTTTACTATAATTTGAATTGAGTACTTTTTTCTTCTTACTTACAGAAAAAGGAAGAAATCTCATTCATACTCATAACTCAAGTTGGGTAATTCTGACAAGAAAATCCTTAGACATTTATTGAGCCGTCTCTAAACTCTTTTGTTTGTCTCATTTCGAATCTATTTTTATTCCTCAGTCTGATCCAATTGTTGAGACAATTGAAAATAGTGTTTCCTTGTTTCGGAATCCTTTATCCTTGCTTTGTGAAATCATTGGGTTTAGACATTACCTCGGGGATCCTTATTCCTTTCAAAATGGCAGCAACATACCTTTTTTTGTTATTTCTTTCTATATAAATAGAATACGAATGATTGATTCCCTTGTGATACACTTTTCATCGAAATAGTTTTACCAATTTAGAAAAATTTGACTTTTCAAACTTGTTCTGAATTTGAACCTTTCGATTTAGAATTTATATATAGTGAGGATATACTTACAGAGTTGGTCTAACTTATTGATTTTCACTAACCCTAGATTCTTTCCCTTGAAAAATGAATCAATCCTTTCTTCTCGAGCTTCATCATGTACTATTTACTTATAACCCAACACAAATTAGGTTCCGGGCAGAACAGAACAAACTATGTCGAGCCAAGAGCATCTTCATTACTATAGAAGATGGCGGATGTAAAAATCCACAGCCGACCATGTCCTTCAAGTCGCACGTTGCTTTCTACCACATCGTTTCAAACGAAGTTTTACCATAACATTCCTCTAATTGAAATTTCAAAGCGGTATGGAATTGATTCAATATAAAATCATGAATAGTCATTGGTTCAACCGGTATATAATATTTCTATCTACGGATAAATAAGTATTTATCCGGATAAGGGTCAGCAAGGATCAAATTTATTTAATTTAACCCCATATTCTATCATATGAATTGAATGAAAATAAAGATATTCAATTTTACCCACATTTGACACTTGATTCCGTTTGTGAGAAACCAAACGAATTCTCAGATATGATTCTTAGAACCATTCTGAAAATTAATAAGAAAAGATTTTTCCCTTTATTTAACAAATTATTGTTTCATGTGGAATGCAGTGTGATCCCATCTTTCGTTTCATGAAAAACGATCTGGGACGGAAGGATTCGAACCTCCGAATAACGGGACCAAAACCCGCTGCCTTACCGCTTGGCCACGCCCCATTTTGATTTCTATTCGATATTAATCAACACTAATATTGGTATTGGTTATTCGTCAATCCCAACCCAAATACACAAAAACATATGGGATATTTTGTTGCTAGGATTCAAGACATGTAGATATAGAATCAAAAAAATTCATTGATCATTACATAGAATTCAATTAAGATATTGTATGAAAGTTGAATTCCTTATATTCTCATTTTAGAATGATAATGGGGGGAGGGATTTTTTATTTGGGAAAGTCCGAACCGAAGAAAAAGAAGGATTTCTTGATCTGCCTTTTTCATTTTTCCCTTATAAAAATAACTCAAAATTATCTAATCCACAAGAACGAAATGCTTGTTATGCTTAATATCTTTAGTTTAATCGGTATCTGTCTTAATTCTGTCCTTTATTCGAGTAGTTTTTTCTTCGCCAAATTGCCCGAAGCTTATGCCATTTTCAATCCAATCGTAGATGTTATGCCTGTCATACCTGTACTCTTTTTTCTCTTAGCCTTTGTTTGGCAAGCCGCTGTAAGTTTTCGATGAAATCTTTAATACTCTGCTAAATTGATGATGTATTCGATAAAAAAATTCTAAAAATTGATAAGATCAGATAAGTCTTACATTACGAACCCTCGATTCAAAAATAGAAATTCTTGTATATTGAATGAATAACCGCAGCGATGAATTTGGATCAGCCTTTTCCCCGTTCTGACCTTCCGGTGAGTATGGACTATTAGGTACTCCATAATACCTAATTATTGATATGACAAGAAATTTCGGGTAACGAATGAATCAAAATCTTATTACAAATAAATTCGTTTTATTTTTCATTTTTTGGGGTGTCAAAACAAAAAAAATGGTATATGTGGTAAAAAATAGGCAATCTATTCCCCTTTTTCAAAAAAAAAAATGATCTTGGAGATTGTGTAATGCTTACTCTCAAACTCTTTGTTTACACAGTAGTGATATTCTTTGTTTCCCTTTTTATCTTTGGATTCTTATCTAATGATCCAGGACGCAATCCTGGACGTGAGGAATAAAAAATTTCTAGTTTTTTTTTGCTTTTTTCTAAATTAATTCTTAATAATCTTATTTGTTTCATACATTTAACTATGATAAAATCAAGGGATGAGAATCTTTTCGAATTCGAAAATACCAAGTGATCAGAGAAAGCGGAAAGAGAGGGATTCGAACCCTCGGTACAAATAATTCGTACAACGGATTAGCAATCCGCCGCTTTAGTCCACTCAGCCATCTCTCCTAATTCCAAATTGAAAATTTGTTATGTGATGTAACACGTGAAATAAAGATTGATAAAAATCCACCTTCTTCTCTTTATTTTCTTTTTTCATTTGATTTTTATTTATTTAATCTTATTTAACTTTATTATTATTATTTATTTTATTATATTATTCTATTTTAAAAATAGAAATTAGAAATATTCTAATAAATAATAGAAATTTTAAAAATAGCTATTAAAATTTAAACTTAAACAAAGTATTTAATATTTAGATAAAATAATTTAAATAAAATAAAAGTAAAGGTATATATTTATACTAAGAGGTATATATTTATTATAGTATAAATATATTATGTATAATAAAATATGTAAAAATATGTATAAGAAAAATAAGAAAAAGATAGAAAAAAGCAATTGATCAGGAATTCAATATAGATAATGACTCAAAATGGATCTCCTCAATAGAAAGAATATCTTAGTTCTTTGATTTTATACGAAAGGTT